CCATAAGATGTTAATCGTAAATAAGAAGATTGTTTACGAATAAAAACTAATAAAAATTCCCATTCAAATACATAAGAATTGTATAGGAACCGAAATAATCTTTTATTTTCTTTTGAAAAAACGTAAATAGATTTCTTCTGAGTAATGAGAAGACTATTCAAATTATGATATTCGTGAAGAAAGAACCGCAATAAATGTAAAAAAGGAACATCTTGAATCCAACATTGAAGAATTTGAACCAAGATTTCCATATGTATGGGATGAGGTATTAGTATATCTGAGACATAATTTAAATGTGATAATTTGTCCTCTAAAAAGGGAAAAATGGAATGAATTGATCGTAAATTATGATATTTTGGTATTTCTTTTTCTTCGAAATAAGATACTAATCGCAACGAGAATGGAATTTCTACAATAATTGCAAAACTTTCTGATATCATTTGAGAATGAAAATGAGAAAAAAAAAAATTATTGTGGTTGTATCCAACGAATCGATTTTGATTAGAATCATTAACCAAAGAAATCAAAAAATTCTGTTGATAGATTCGAGTAATTAAACGTTTTACAAGTACTAAACTAGATTTATTGTCATAACCAAAAACTTCCACAGGTTCGTAAAAAATCGAACCATTTAACCCATGATTATGAGCAAGTGCATAAATATATTCCTGAAAGAGTAGCGGATATAGGAAGTGTTGTTGCCGAGATCTATCCTTTTCTAAATATCCTTGTAATTCTTCCATTGACTTACATTTTTTCTACTTGAAACAAAAACAGTAGGCATTTCTTGGGTTATCAAATTATACATAGTGCAATATGGTCAGAACAAGGTATGTATTATGTATAAAAAAATATATATACCCCGGAAACAGAAAGTCCAATCAACAGATCTTTTTCCTATCCCCTTCTATCTAATGGGTTTATCCTCGTTATAATTACTAGAGGTTAAAAAATCTTTTATTTTTGCAACCCGATCGCTCTTTTGACTTTGGAACAAATTCTTTTTGTCAGTATACTGTTTCTTCTACACATTCGTTTCCAATCTATAATAGAGAATAGTTAGGATTAAAAAAAAAAAAAAAAAGAATCAAAGGACCACTCACAGGAGAACCTTTTCCCGCATCAGGCACTAATTTTTTTTAACGTCTAATTAGATCGGGTAATTATTCAAATAAAGAATAGAAGCTCGTTGCTTTTTTTTACCAGAATTGGAGCCGTAGGGCTCTATCCATTTATTCACTAAACCCAACCGTAAATGTGCATTTTTTTTGTCTTCCTCCTAAAATAAAAACAAAATTTTGGACTGATCTGGTAAGGATCGACTCCAAATTCTACTAAAAAAAAATAGGAATCTAATAAGAAATTAAGAAATTCCATTTTCTTCTTATTATTACGACATGCTGTTTTTTCCATCCATTACCTTTCAGGATCAGTCGCGGTTTTATAGACTCTACCAATAGTCTGGACGAATTCGTTACTTCATCCAAATGTGTAAAAGATCATAGTCGCACTTAAAAGCCGAGTACTCTACCGTTGAGTTAGCAACCCAGATAAATATGATTTGTAGATACGATCGAAATAAAAAAAATCAATTGAATTGCACTGTACAACTACGTCAAAACATTGAACTAACAAGAAATAGAAAGGAAAGATTTTATGATCAATTCTAAACACCAAAATAGCAAAATGAATGGATCGGATTAAAAAATAAAAAACAACGGATTCCCAATAGAAATATCAAAATTTACAGACCGCCCATTTTCTCAAAATTTGTGATTTTCGTTAAGAAAATACATCTTGTATATGTATAATAGTAAATCCGGCAAACCCATCATTTGACCGAAGTAAAGGAAAAACCAATTAGGGGTCGGAATAAACGGATCCGCTTATCTACGATCGAATTATATTTGTTCGATACAACATTGTCAATATGAATGGAAAACAAATTCAATTAAATTAATAATTAATTAATTATTGTATTTAAGTATTAAGTAAATCAAATAAGAATTCGTGTTGGATTGGCACAACATAAATAAGAAATTTAGATGAAAAAAAAAATAAGGAAAAGGTAGAGAAAAAGTATGAATACAACAAGAAAAGAGCAAATTTTGAGTAACTAATTGCCCAAAATAGATACTAGTTACCTTTTCTTGTTTATTTATTATTATTAAAAGAAATTTTGTTTTTTTTCTTTATGAAGGTCTTTCTTTAACTTTAAAATAATTCTGCCTTCCTTAAAATATCATGAACAGTTCCTGTAGGTTGAGCACCTTTTTCAAGGAAATAACGAATGGCAGGAACATTTAAATAAGTTTGATTCTGTATCGGATCGTAAAAACCCACTTTTTGAAGATCTCTTCCTTCTCTTCGGGATCGAACATCAATTGCAACGATTCGATAGATCGCTCATTGGGATAGATGTAGATAAATAATACCCCCCCCCCCCTAGAAACGTATAGGAGGCTTTCTCCTCATACGGCTCGAGAAAAAATGATTCTAATATTTCTGTATATTCTGTATATAATGGCAAATAGATCCATAAAATCATGAAGTCGACTATAATTTGAGTCGTTTTTTGTTCTTACTTACAGATACAGAAAAAAAGAAATATCATTCGTACTCATAACTCAAGTTGGGCAATTCTGAAAAAGTGCGAAGGTAACTCTTTAGACATTTCTTGAGTCGTCTCTAACCTCTTTTGTTTGTCTCGTCTCGAATCTATTTTTCTTCTTCATTATAATAAAATTAAAGAAAATTATTGAGACAATTGAAAATAGTGTTTCCTTGTTCCGGAATCCTTTCTCTTTACTTTGTAAAATCATTAGGTTTAGACATTACTTCGGTGATCCTTATTCCTTTTCAAAATGGCAGCAACATACCTTTTGTTTTTTGTTATTTCTTTCTATGAATAATACGAAAGATTAATTCCCTTGTAATATAATACACTTTTCATTTTCATCGAAAAAGTTTTACCAATTTCGACAAATTTTACTTTTTTATTTTATTTCAAACTTGTTCGAATTTTAACCCTTCGATTTCAATATTGAGGATATATTTACAAAGTTGGTCTAACTTATTAATTGTTACTAACCCTAGATTCTTCCCCCCGATAAATGAATCAATACTTTTTGTTCGAGCTCCATTATGTACTATTCCTATTTACCAACCTAACACAAATTAGGTTCCTAGCAAGAACAGAACAAACTATGTCGATTCAAGAGCATCTTCATTCCTATAGAAAATGGTGGATGTAAGAATCCACAACGAATCATGTCCTTCAAGTCGCACGTTGCTTTCTACCACATCGTTTCAAACGAAGTTTTACCATAACATTCCTCTGATTAAATTTCGAACCGGTATGGAATTGATTCAATATGGAATCATGAATAGTCATTGGCTCAAATGAAACAGATTTCTAAAAAAGACGAATAAACGCGTTTACTTAAGTCTTATTTACATCTTCAACAGATTGTTCGGGATGATGAATCATAAAAAGGATCATCCCCTTTTTTTTCGAACACATAAACGAAAAAGTAATTAAAAAAGAAAGGCCTTTACTTAATAGACTTAATAGAATAATAGAATAGATTTTCAATGATATTTAAAGGATCACAGATCCTTTTGACTTAACCAAGGGAAGGGGCCGCTGTTACTGAAATAGAACAATACAATAATAATACATAATATCTATTATACAGCATACAGACCAATTTTGTTTTACTTCAGATTCAAGAATCTTTCCTCCAATTCCATAAAAATGGAATATATAAATTTTCATCCATCCAATCATTACATTATATTGATTTCCAATTATTCAATTGAATAAGCTAAAATACAAAAAAAGAAAATGGGATCCAGATCAATTTCTTTTTCCTATTTTTTCCTTAGAAGTTTTAAGACGAACGATGAAATGCAATTAATACAAAAAACTACGTAATCTTTAGTCTCTACATAAAGTGTGGGATACACCATTTATTTTCTTTAGGCTTTCCTTGGGGAATGGAATAGAAAAAAGACCTTTTTTTTTCTATTTCAATTCAGAATGCACCATGTGCGAATTCCCATTTCACGGGTATGGAACACAAGGTTTCCCTAAGTAACTAACTTCAATATGAATATGAGTATGAGCATACTCTGAATGGGAATGATCCACCCCCAATTCTTTTTTGAATTAAGAATTCAAAGAAATATCTTTATTTCTACCCGTACATTGAATTCAGAACAAAGAAGGGGTTGGGTCACACATTATATATATCCAATATCCAAGCAAGATTAAACAGAAAATTGTGAAAGAGAAGAATCTTTCGTTTCTGATGGAGACGATCTGGGACGGAAGGATTCGAACCTCCGAATAGCGGGACCAAAACCCGTTGCCTTACCGCTTGGCCACGCCCCATTTAGATTTCTATTCGACACTAATAAAGACTAATATTGGTATTGGTCATTCGTCAATCCCAGCCCAAATACATATGAAATACATTGTTGCTAGGATTCAACACATGTAAATATAGAATCACAAAAAATTCTTGATCAAATTATTGATCATTACATAAAATTCAATTAAGATATTGTACGAAACTATAATTCCTTGTATTCTCATTTGAGAATGAAAGGAAAGATTTTTGATTTGGGAGAGTTCGAAGAAAAAGAAGGATTTTTTGACCCGCCTTTTCATTTTTCCTTCAAAAAAAGAACTCAACCAAAATCAAATTTTCTAATCTACAAGAATGAAATGTTTGTTATGCTTAATATCTTTAGTTTAATCTGTATCTGTCTTAATTCCACCCTTTATTCGAGTAGTTTTTTCTTCGCTAAATTGCCCGAGGCTTATGCCTTTTTCAATCCAATCGTAGATGTTATGCCTGTCATACCTGTACTATTTCTTCTATTAGCTTTTGTTTGGCAAGCTGCTGTAAGTTTTCGATAAAATTTGGAATACTCTGCAAAATTCATGATTTATTCGAAAAAAAAATTAGAAAATAAAAATGGATAAGATCAGATAAGTTTTACATTATGAACCCTCGATTCAAAAATAGAAATTCTTGTATATTGAATTGAATGACCGCGGTGATAAATTTGGATCAACTTATTTCCTCGTTCTGACATTCCAGTAAACAAGGACTTTCTAAGAACCCACAATACCCAATAACGGATATGGCCAAACATTTTTGGTAATGAAGGAATCAGAACCTTTCTTTTCTTATTACCTTATTATCTTATTACAAAGTAGAAAGAAATTTGTTGAAAATTACTTTTTTTTTTCAAGATTCAAGAAAAGACTTCATTTTTGGGGTGTTATGCCAAAATAACGTATGTGATAAAAAATAGGCAATCTATTTCCTTTTTCTAAAAAAAATAATCTTGGAGATTGTGTAATGCTTACTCTCAAACTCTTCGTTTACACAGTAGTGATATTTTTTGTTTCTCTCTTCATCTTCGGATTCTTATCTAACGATCCGGGCCGTAATCCTGGACGTGAGGAATAAAAAATGTTGAGTTTTCTTTATTTTTTTTTATATATTCCATACATTTAACATTTCCCTATGATGAAAAAATAAAAGGATCCCATTTTTTCAAATTTGAAAGTCTGAAGTGATCAGAGGGAACGGAGAGAGAGGGATTCGAACCCTCGGTACAAATAACTCGTACAACGGATTAGCAATCTGCCGCTTTAGTCCACTCAGCCATCTCTCCCAATTCAAAATTGAAATTTTTTTTTATGTGATGTGAAGTAAAAAGATTGAAACAAAAAAAACCTCGTTTTCTTTTTTTAATTATTTATTAGTAATAATTTATTATAAGATAGGATAAAGTAACGATAATAATATAAAAATAATAGAAATAATATATTCAAAAAAAATTTTAAATTATATAATTATATATTAAAATGGATAAGATATCTACGAATTTGATCAGTAATTCAATTTAGATAATGATTCGAAACAGAGATCTTATCCCCAATAAAATAGATATAGACAGAATCCCTTACTTCATTTCTTTGATTTTGTAAGAAAGGTTCATTCCCCCGGCCTGGTTAAGTACTGGCCGGGCCATTACATTATTTCTTTTTTTGTTCTTATAAATCATTTCATAGATCAAACAATTTAATTATGTATGATTTGATATCAAATCAAAAATTCTTTGTTGTTATTGAAGCAACAAAGAAAATGTCTATCCCCAGTCCTATGATAGAAGTGCCATTTCTTAGTAGTTAGTATTATTAATACTATACTAATAATAAGAATACTATTAATACTATAGAATATGAAAGAATATTTTTCACATTCTTATTAAGTATTAAGTATATAAATATAAGTATTTTTTTCTCAATTTACTTAATTACTAACCGGAAAAGAACACATACATATAACAATTAATATTAAACAATATTCAAAATGAAACACACATATGTTATAACATATATAACATAACTCATTTACTTGTTCAAGGGACAAGCTTTATTTTATTTGAACATTTGAAATCCAATTGATCCGATTGATCCGAATTCAAATTCATAGGATCTGGCAGTTGAAGGGGAAGTTGAAAACGAAAAAAGAAATGCGGAATTCATCATTTTTATGTTATGGTCCAGCTTTAATAAATCCCTGGATTCGGAATGTCAGTTCAGTAATGACTTCCAGCAAATGAAAAGGATGACTTTTCATTTTATTTTTATTTAATTTAATTATATTAATTTTAATTATATTTAATTAATTATATATATATATATAATTAAATAATATAAATTATATTATGAATTAGGATCAAGTATGATCAAGTCAAGTTTTATTTAAATAAGCTGCTTTCTATTCTTCGCCTATTTTTTTCAAGTACCTCCAGCGGGACGAAGTGCCAACACTAGAATTGTCATGAGTCTGATGCTATCTTAATTGTATCTCATTCCTTTGCTCATTCCTTTGTTCGACAAAAGGTTCATTCATATATAATAATGGAGATATGTAGCGGGTATAGTTTAGTGGTAAAAGTGCGATTCGTTCGATTAATAACTTAAATAGTTAAGGGATCTTTCGGTTTTTTCATATTCCGATCAAGATCAAAAAAAAACTTTATTTCTTAAATTTAAAAGGTTTAATCCTTTTTCCCTCAATAGCATATTTGAGGAAGACTATACATTCTCACGATTTATATCCAAGGGTCAATTCCAAATTGAATACAAAATGGGATTATGGAATCGCGAAGCATAATTTTTTTTATTTCAATTGGATCAAATCTTCCAATTGAATGAGTATGAGTAAAGGATCTATGGATGAAGATACAAAACAAAAGTGTATTTCCAATCGTAACTAGATCTTCCATTTTTGTGTTGTAAAGGGAAGATTGAAGCCAAATAGCTAGAAAACGACGGTTTTGGTTTACTAGAACCGTCAGCATATTTATTGTTTTAGCTCGGTGGAAACCAAATTCTTTTCCTCAGGATCCCTCGAATGGAAATATGGAACGAAGTAACTAGATTAGGCAAATTTGGTATAATCCCCTCCT